CCCCTTTTTCTTTTCTATTGATTTTACTTACTATACCAGCCGCAGTAGCATTATAAACTGTATTGTTACTCTTACTCCCGTCAGGATAAATCTGGCCCCTTCCCCTATTCCCGCCTACATATATGGGATATTTTAAAAAGTGAACATCTTTATTAGTAGAGGGGTCCGGAGAAAGAATAGGAAAGGTTATTTCACTATATTTCTGACCAGGAACAGGACCTATAACAAGAATATTTTTTTTAGTGGGGCGATAGTTCTGAAAAGACAGATTGCCTATCTTTTCTTTCATCTCGGGCGAAATCCGATCGGGGGGGGCTAATTCAAATCCCTCGGGTAAAATAAGAACAGCCCCCACATTCAAACCCCCCTTTTTACCATTAGCAAGAACTTGTTTTACTTGCATATCATAAGGAATTCGAACAACTGCTTCAAATACAGTATCAGGAAGTACCGCTTGTGGAACCTCAATTTCCACGGGCTTATTAGCTAAATGGCAATTGGCACATACAATACGCCCGGTCGCTTCTCGTGGATTTTCATAACCCTGCTGTGCAAAAATGGGATATGCATTTGAAATGGATGTCCGAGTTATGATATATATCATCAGCGATACGGAAATAGATCGAGTAATCTCTTTCTTTATCCAAGAAAGGGTATTTTTAATTTGCATGGTCCAACCATTGATCCCGAAAATTTCTACAATAAAATTAGGTAGGTCGCTTGTATAGTCCCTATCCACAATTCTGCTATTTACTGAAATAATTTTACTGGAATATAGGAATAGGAGAAATCCTCGTCTCGGTAGAAAAAGTAAGTACGTCTTTAAATGTTTTGCTTATGTAACATATTATAGTTGGATCAGTCATTCATTGAATGATAAATCACTACAAGTGATGGAGATACACGATTTAAATAACGAAAGATCCAATATTTAAAAATTGTATCTAGAATGACTGGAAAAGTGGAAACAAGACCAGATATAATTTGGTCGTTATGAGCAAATCCAAAATCTTTGTAGACATAGCCAATCATAAGTTCCCAACCATGGGGTGAATGGAATCCGATACATAAATCAGTTAATAAAAGAATAGAAAAAGCTTTTATTGTGTCACTTAAGTTATATAGGAATTCTTGAACCCAAGAGTTAAGAATAACAAGTTCTTCATTACCCAGAATAGAATAACCACTGAAAATAATGAAACAGATTATATTTGTCGATAAGTGAAAAATCGTATGGATATGATCCTCATTGTGCATCTTGATCAATTGGATCGTTTCTTTGTGGATCCCGATACGAAGCGTTTGTAGATCTCTTTCCGGGTCTTCTTTTATCATTTCTTCCAAGAGTAAGAGTTCTTCTAATTCTATGAATTTTTCTAGAATACTCTTTTCTTGAATATCAGTCAAAAAAGTTTCAGATTGCCTAGTATTCCACCAATTAGTAACCCAAGATTCAAGACTTTTATTAAATGAGAGAGAGATCCACCAGGGTAAAAATACTATAGATGTAAGATATAGAAGAGGAAGAAATGATTTCTTTTTTGCCATTTTTTCATCTGTGAATTGGAATTGTTAATGAACCCACCTCATTCGTCGAATTTATGTGATCTAATATTTTTTTTTTCTATCAACCATAAGTTCTATTACAAGGCAGCTAACCTATGAATCTATTCCCTATTTTTTATTTGTTTTTTATTTGTGATTCAGCGGTTAGTCCTTGAATCTAGAAAGAATACAGAAATAGAATAAGAGCCCACTTCGAATTCGAATGAAGAAATAATTCAAAAAATCTTGTTTCCAGATACCTCCATTGATCAAATTCGAAGCCCTTTCGATAAATTCCTGAAAGAACCACTTCAATGAATATTATTCGGATTTCGAACCAAAGGAACTCCCCTTCTATCAAAATAGAAAATATTTCTAAAATAAATCCCCCAGCTACCCCCACAGTAAAAATGGAGACAGATTTCTATTTATGAAGAATATTGTGATGTCATGATCAAAAATGAGTGAAAAACAAGACAAAAAAGTTTCGTTTTATGGCCGTTCCGTATACGTCTACTTTGGCTCGAATGAACGTTTTGAAAAAACTTGCAGCTATGCTATAGAAAGAAAAGAGAATTCTTGAATTTTTTCCCTGCCACTGAGAAAGAATTTTTCTTCAGTTCCAGTTCATTTCAAAAGACTTCAATAGGTACGCGCAAGAAATAGGCCAATTCGGCAGCTTTTTGCTCAATTTCTCGCGGAGTCAAATTCTCATCACTACGCGTCAAGGGAATGGCCCCCTGTCCTTTGATTTCCATATAAAGGATACGACGAGCATAAATCCCCTCTTTAACTTCTATTCTGATGGACTGAATATCTTTCATACGGAATCGTAGGAAGATACGACGATTTTTTCCAGGAAATCCCCAACGAAAAATACACACTATTCCTTCTTTTCTATCGAATCGATCATAGCCACTACCCACATTCCACGAAATTGTGCACCACAAATAGGAACTAATAAAGAGACCCGCGATCCCGTAGAAAGACATCACCATCCCCTGTGGGAAAAAATTTATTTGCTGAGACGGAACTAAAGATATCAAATTCTTACCGAGATAACTGGAAGTTCCAACCAATACGAATCCTAATGAACCTAAAAAAAGGATAAAGGCCCAGCAGAAATTACTTATTTTTCGAGACCCCACTATAAGTTCTATCCATATATGTTCTGATCGCCAACTCATACTAGATCCAGTTGCATTTTATTAGAATTGAGAAAATAGTCCAAATGGATTTGACTTTCCTTTTTTGATTTCCGAAGTAACTCTCATCAACTAGCGCCATTCTGATGTAACTCTTTAAGAGTAATTGATCGAATTGGTTAGGGCTAAAATAATAACATTCACTTTATATGATCTCCCATAGATATCTACACCCATATAGATACATTGACTTTACATTTCAGATATCCGCCTCGATTCCGATCTATTTGAATATAGCCATAACTCATTTACCCATATCATAGATTTACACATACACAATAGCTCCCTCATTTATGGGAGGGGGAAGCCGTATGTTACACCATATTCTATTAAATAGATATGCGTGTTATCTATATCTAAGTCTTAAAAATAGATGAGATTGGGACCCATCGGATCTAAACAATCTTGTTTTTTTGAACATAAAGAAATAAAGAAGCCATTGCAATTGCCGGAAATACTAGGCCCACTAAAGGCACAAAAATAGAGGGTAAGTTGGAAGTTGTCATAGAATGGGTACCTCGATGTAATATTTGTACCTGTTATAAAGATATCTTATAATAATAATAATTCGTATATAATTATACTAAGTATATCTAAGTGAGTATATATATAATAAAGAAATGCAAGGAATGTCTAATTAAAGAATGTATAATTAAATAAATAATACTTATGAATCTTTCTACATGATATAGAAAAATATATGTATGATAAAATCCATTCTTGTCTTATCATTTGAATTCCAATTTTTATTTCATTTTTATTTAATTAGAAATTCCCGAAAGATTCATTAGAATTCGATCCAAGAAGAGGGATTCTTAGCCAAAATAGAGATTTCTCGGGAGAAAAGATACGATACTCTATAGCTATATTTTCTATATTTGAATTATATATACATACACAGCAAAAAGGAAAAAGAAAACTCGGTTTATTTGCCTAATTTGAATTTCGCATAAGGCAGAATTTTCTTTTTTTTATCTTGTTGATAGAGGTTTCCTGATTACTAATCAATAATATCGGTAACAAAAGAAAAAGAATTGTCCACATGATTCTTTACTTTATACAATTTGGAATTAAATCTTATGTCACCAAACAAAAAATACATTCTTCGGATTTTGACTTTGATTCCGATAAACTAACTATTTGTTCACTACAAATAAAATAATTGAACTTCAGGCTCTACTTACTACTTAATGGAATTTGAATTCAAAGGAAAAAAAGTGTGAAGCTTCAATAACTCACTCAAAACGCCCTTTAAAGGATTACGTGGTACGATTGGATCGAATAAGCCCTTATGGAATAAATATTCAGCCGCTTGTGAACCTTCAGGTACTGTCTTATTCAATGTTTGTTCAATTACTCTTTTACCTGCGAATGCAATGTAGGCATTAGGTTCGGCAATAATGATATCCCCCAACATCCCAAAACTAGCCGTCACCCCACCAGTAGTAGGAGATGTAAGGATAGATACATAGAATAACTTTTTATTTGATTGATAATCATATAAAGCAGCAGATATTTTAGCCATTTGCATCAAGCTCAAACTTCCTTCTTGCATACGTGCTCCTCCGGAAGCACACACTAGAATAAGAGGTAAAAATTGATTGGTAGCATACTCGATCAAACGGGTGATTTTCTCGCCTACTACGGATCCCATACTACCCCCCATAAACTGAAAATCCATAACTCCAATTGCTATGGGAATACCGTTTAGTCGACCTGTGCCTGTTTGAACAGCTTCGGTTAATCCTGTGTTTCTTTGATAAGAATCAATACGATCTTTATAAGGCTCTTCTTCCGAATGAAATTCAATAGGATCCAGAGAAACCATGTCTTCATCCATAGGATCCCAAGTACCTGGATCAATCGAAAGTTCGATTCGATCTGAACTACTCATTTTCAAATGATATCCACATTGTTCACAAATATTCATTTTTGACTTAAAAAATTTCTTATAATTTAATCCATAACAATTTTCGCATTGAACCCACAAATGCCTATATTTTTGAGTCAAATCGAAATTAGTAGAATTTTCTCTTATATTGAAATCAATAGTATTCCTGACAGTTCTTATATTGGAGCTCCCCTTTTCATTACTATTTCCACTTTCACCACAAATGTAATTATAAATGTAACTGTCACTGTAATTGTGACTACCACTTAAAATGGAACTCTCAATACAGATTTGAGAACGAAGATAAGAGTCAATGCAACTATTAATGTGATTATTCCAACTATATTTAGCATCATACA